TTTAAAATTGGTTAGGCGTTCAGTAACAAGTAAGAATAGGAATTTTTATTCGATAAACCAAAAAGAACAAAGAATGAAATAATTGGAATCACTAATGCATACATTGTTGTATTAGATCCAAATCTTAAGGTTCTTTCTTGACCTAACTAAAAAGATGCGCATTTCTAATATATTATATATATGAAAAATACAAAATAGAACTTCTAAAGCAAAAAAAAAATAGAAATTACTAGTCTTAGAATATAGTTGAACCAAAACACCTATTTTTTTGAGTGATCATGTGATAACTTTTTGTTCTCATTCATTCAATATATTTAAGATATTATATGAGTGAACTCATTACGGAATCAAATTAGTTAAAATGAAAGTAAAAGTTTTATAAGATTAATGTTCGCTCTAAAATATATAGATTCGATCCAATAAAACAAATGATAAAAATAGGAATAATTTTCTAATTTGATTCCATAATGATTGGAAAAGAGTTAGTTTTATTTTAAAACGAAATTACACTACCCAGTTCTTATTATTCGTTTATAAGTTGAATTGAAAAATGATCCAAGAATGCATTTGCTGATTGCAAACGCGGTATGGGTAGATGTTACAGATGATGAATCAATTTTTTTATATAGTTGTGACTTTAGTGCTGTCTATAATGATAGATGACTCAAAAACTTTCAATTGGTTTTTTTCTCCTATTTTGCAAAAAAGGAAACTCAGGTAAGTGCTTTTTTATAAACATATGTATAAAAAGACCATATTTCATTTAGCTCCTTGATGCCTACCATAACTAGTTATTTCGGTTTTCTACTAACGGCTTTAACTATAACCTCAGCTCTATTTATTGGTCTGAGCAAGATACGACTTATTTGAAATTAATTGCACAAAATCTTTCCGCGAACTTCTGTGTATTTTTACCCCGTTAATTGCCAATTCTTGGTCATTGAGATTCATGGTAATTCGGATTAATATTTAGGTATAGATATTACCTCTTTTTTCTCCTTTCAAACAAATTGAAATGATTGAAGTTTTTCTATTTGGAATTGTGTTAGGTCTAATTCCTATTACTTTGGCTGGATTATTTGTAACTGCCTATTTACAATACAGGCGTGGCGATCAGTTAGACCTTTGATTAATTAACATCTCTTTTTTTGATGGACCTCCTCCTTTCTTTAATATCCAGGAGGTCAAATAAAGATTGCTGTTCCAGTTAGTGTTTCAGTCAAATTCTATCGAAGAAGATACAAATCACGCTCTGTAGGATTTGAACCTACGACATCGGGTTTTGGAGACCCACGTTCTACCGAACTGAACTAAGAGCGCTTTCTTCTTATAAAAGAAAAGACTGTAAAGAAAAGGATTGGCCCCAATACATCTTGTATGCATACACATATAGTATCATCATAAGAATAAAAGATTCTATATGATATGTCCAACGTGAATTGATCTCAAAAAATCCCTCGTTACTGCTCAAAGGAGCAGTAATAGGTAGGGATGACAGGATTTGAACCCGTGACATTTTGTACCCAAAACAAACGCGCTACCAAGCTGCGCTACATCCCTTCCATTGGTCTACAGTGTCATTGTAGAGAATTCCTGTCTTGTTTTCCACATTGTTATTGCCTCTATTAAAATCTAGAATTTTTATGTCCATTTCGCCTTTTTGGTCTCATTTAACATATAATAATAGTAAAATACTTCTGGAACCCCTAGGAAAAATAAACGAGTCTTTTTGGGGAATAGTGGGGAAGAAAAGGACGTTTTTTCTGTATTTAACAAAAAGTAAATCTTATTTACTGGATGATTGTACATTTCAATATGTATTATCTTATGTATGTATTACTATAAAAGGAGGTTTTTCAATGCGAGATCTAAAAACATATCTTTCCGTGGCACCGGTACTAAGTACTCTATGGTTCGGTTCTTTGGCAGGTTTATTGATAGAGATTAATCGTTTTTTCCCGGATGCGTTGACGTTCCCCTTTTTTTCATTCTAGTTATTGACGTGGGAAAGAATAAAGAAGATTAGAGATACAATTAAATAAAGCCCCTTCTTTTCTCTTTTTTCCCTAGAAAAAGGGAGGAAAGAGAAAGAATATTACATTCAACAGCTGTGAGAGTCGGGTTCAGGTTGGAATTAAATTAATATGAATTTCTATGGAAGTCGAATACAAACTCTGGTTCTAGGAAAAGCGTATTCTAGACGATAATTATATGAAATACTGTACTGTTGAAATATAGTTTAGAAATCTTTCTATCGTATTTCCTATATTGATATATTGTAATGAAATCTTGCATAAGAGGATAGCTAGTTACAAATTTTTTCCTTCCTTTCTTCTTTTTCGTTTCGAATTGAAAAAGGAAGAGTTGAGTAAATGAAAAATCCAAAGGAGGTTGATGGCTAAGGGTAAAGATGTGCGAATACCGGTTCTTTTGGAATGTACCGCTTGTGTTCGAAACGGTGTTAATAAGGAATCAACGGGGATTTCCAGATATATTACTCAAAAGAACCGGCACAATACGCCTAATCGATTGGAGTTGCTAAAATTCTGTCCATATTGTAACAAACATACGATTCATGGGGAGATAAAGAAATAGATCGAACGAACCGAGCACCGGCGCCCTTATCTTTCTTACAAGTACAAGGAAAGGGCAAAAATGACATTATATATATAACATATTTAACATAGTTAAAGATAATTATAAACAAACCAAATCCTATTTATTTATTCTAATAAAAGATACGGCTGAAATAGGATTTTAGGGATAAGAAATAAACTAACCAAACCATGGAAAAATCTAAGCGAACTTTTCTTAAATCCAAGCGATCTTTTCGTAGGCGTTTGCCCCCGATCCAATCGGGGGATCGAATTGATTATAAAAACATGAGTTTAATTAGTCGATTTATTAGTGAACAGGGAAAAATATTATCTAGACGAGTGAATAGATTGACCTTGAAACAACAACGATTAATTACTATTGCTATAAAACAAGCTCGTATTTTATCTTTGTTACCTTTTCTTAATAATGAGAAACAATTTGAAAGAACCGAGTCGACCACCAGAACTCCCAGTCTTAGAGCCAGAAAAAGATAGGTTTACTCTTTCTTCACTTGAATTCAAATGCCCATCCGAACTCAAACGCGGATTTCTTTTTTGTTGGAAAAATCCAAGAATCCGGATTGAAGTCTCGTGTCGTAAGAAAAAAAAGAATAATCTGGGAAGAATAAAATTTTTTATTGAACGTGTTGATTCATATTTATTTTGACTACTTTCTGATATTTTATCATATTCTAATTCTATTCATTTTTATTCGATCTTCCCGGAGTTCATTCTCCGGGCAACTCCGTTTAACCGGTGGATTCTTTCCAACCTACTTCTTTTATGATCTCATTGGAAATCATATAAAGACAATTCCTATTTGATATAGCTATTTGTGCAAGTATTTTACGATTAAGAAGCAACTGTCTCTTGTACAGATCATTTATTAATCTACTATAACTATAGCATACCCCCCTTTCACGAATTGCTGCATTTATTCGAGTGATCCACAAACGACGAAAGTTTATTTTTTGCCTATCCCTATCCCGATGAGCCGAAACCAAAGCTCTTATTTTTTGTTGAGTAATAGTTCGAGTAAGTCTTGAATGAGCCCCCCGAAAGCTTGATGCAAATAAACGAATTTTTGTTCTACGTCTCCGAGCGATATATCCCCGTCTAATTCTGGTCATTGAATAAATGAAACTTTAACGAATAACTAATAGATTTCCTTTCTTTCAGTTATTCTTTTGCCCCTTTCCTAGTATATTAATAACAAAACGGATTTTTCCAATGTATAAACTAAAAATTCCAATGGCTTTCGCTACTATAACCTTCCCAACCACGATTTTTTATTTTTTTATAGGCATTTCACCTCGAAATACGAAATTGTACTATACTAGGTAAAAAAAAAAAATAGCAATGATAACTAAATAGTGGATTCCATCGTTTCTATGGTTACTTCTTAAACGGTGAGGTCTTCTCTATACACCGGAGCCCTTACTTCATTTAATCAATGTTATTGCTAACTTGTATAGTTCACATTCTTTGGCTCTACCCATGAATTATCCAGTAATAGGTCTTTCACAACGAGCTCTACCTATACAGTAACGGTATTTAATTATGAAAGTTGGCTGGGTAGCTGACCCTGTTAGTCCGTTCTTGCAAGAGGGGTCTATGTTACTAAGATTTCCTCCGCTTAATGGATAACCATTTGCTACCAATGGAGAATTACTTCTCATCTTGAATTGAGGTGAGTGGTTTTACACCAATAGAAACCATAAATTTCATACACAATAAAAGGGATATGACCCCATTTTCTTATTTTTAGATAGTAAATGTAGTTTGTTTTTCCGTTCTATCCTATTTGATCATTGATATTCGAACATTGTTCTCTTTCCTTTGTTCTAGTTTATGATCTGAACGAGTCGCACATACACCCTAGTACATGTTCCTCGACGCTGAGGGCATCCCCGAAGCGCGGGGGATTTTGTGACATTTCTGATTGGCTGTCTTGTATTTCTAATAAGTTGTTTAATCGTTGGCATGTTGAATCATATACATAATGGGCTGGTTTAGATCGATCCTAACCGTATGATTATGAATGACTTTTATTCAATAGAATAGAATCGATAAATCAATAGAATCATCAATCAATAGATAGTAAATAAATAAAAGTCATAGAATATTAAACGCGGCAGGGTTCATTTTAAATCACGAATTGACGCGAAATTCAGGCTATTTATTGTCATTCAACCGCTACAAGATCAACAATTCCATAAGCTTGGGCCTCTGTTGCTGACATAAAAATATCTCTTTCCATGTCTTCGGATACAACCCAGAAGGGTTTCCCCGTTCTTTGTACATAAACCCTTGTCAGGGTTTCACGTAGTTTCAGCAGTTCTCCCACTTCCAGGATGAATTCTCCCGTTGCTACTTCAGAAAAAGAACCAGCGGGTTGATGGA